TTGTTCAAAATGAATGGTTTCATTTTTATAATTTTCTAACTGTTCCAAAGTCTTATAAGTTGCATTAATCAAATTCAATTTTTCTCGTTCTATTTCAGAGTATCCAGTCATTCGAAATTGATCCGCTTCTATTTCGACTTTCCGTAAGCGGGCCCGGGCTTTTTCTAACTGGTCTAGGGCCCCTTTGCGTAATTCTTCTGAATTTTGAATAGTCTTCAAGATCCTTTGTTTTCGATTATCTAATAAATCACTTAACACTCCCTTTCCAAAAAAAATTAACACACCAAGTACTACGCTTAGGTTTATTAGATTGGTTGCAAAAATATCAGTATTAAACCCGAAACTCCCCGCGGATGGCCAATAACCCAAGGAAAGGAAAGAATCGGTTACATTTTTCATATGATCTCCTCTTTCTTATAGTTATAGCTTTCTTCTAGTTATAGATAGACTACTTAATTTTTTTTTTATTTCTATTCTTTAATTGTATTCTTTTATTATGACTTTCACTATTTCTAAATAGAAAATAGTAAATTGAGTCAAAAAAATATATTGATATTAGAAATGAATTTTAATGGATTTTTTTTTTCAATTGGAAATTTCCAAGTATTGGAAATTTCCAATAAGCTTGATACTTATTCGATTCGAATTAGTTCGATTCGAATTCGGTACCAGGTCTTATACAGGTCAGTTGCGAAATACCTCGTTTGTTACAATACAATTGCAATACTTCCTAAAAAAAGTTCGTCCATTGGACTAAGAAGGTAAAGGAAAAAGTTAGTTGGATCCTCATTCTTAAACCAGGGATTTCCGTGGGTTGTTGTTCCTAAGTAATTAAATTATAGGAATTAAATATTAAAATAATTCGAAAAAACAAGATCAACAAATCTTACGGAAATAAATAAAAATATGTGTTTTTAGGATTAAACAAAAGGATTCGCAAATAAAAGAGCTAATGCTACAACTAACCCATAAATTGTTAAAGCTTCCATGAAAGCTAGACTAAGTAATAAAGTACCCCGTATTTTTCCTTCCGCCTCTGGTTGTCTCGCGATCCCTTCTACAGCCTGTCCCGCAGCAGTACCTTGACCAACCCCAGGTCCAATAGAAGCAAGCCCGACAGCCAATCCAGCAGCAATAACGGAAGCGGCAGAAATCAGTGGATTCATGATAAGTTCCTCGCGCCAAAACAAAAATAAAGAAATAGTTAATGATACAATCAACCAATATTCAAGTCACAATTACCGACGAAATGGAAAGGTTTCTATTGAAATCCCTATCCAAATTCACAATAGTAAGACAAATTAGATATATTTTTTTTTAGTTCCTATATACCTAAGTTAATGTCTAATATCACATATACGTGTTTTTCCCCATACCGTAAACCAAATATTGTATCTTTATTGTATCTTAAAGTCATCGGGATTCTCGAATCATTCTTCGAAAGATTTACAAGAGTTTTCTTATAGCGATTAGATTATATACACCTAGTTCGACCCCCCATTCCTACGCAAACCAATCCATATTTTTTTTACAATTAAAAAATATCGTAACCTTTTTTACAATTACTCTAGATCGTCTATATCTTGAGTTATACCTTATTTGTCTATTTATCTTCCCTAAGTGGATTACCTCAAACGGCGCATACATTGCGTCAGGCTAAGCTAAAAAAGACTGTGTTGGAAACTAGTCAATGATGACCTTCCATGGATTCGCCTATATAAGCCGCAGCTAGGGTTGCAAAAATAAGAGCTTGAATACCGCTTGTAAATAATCCAAGGAACATGACTGGTATAGGAACTACTAAAGGTACTAAAGAAACAAGAACAACAACTACTAATTCATCAGCTAAAATATTTCCGAAAAGTCGAAAACTAAGCGATAACGGTTTTGTGAAATCTTCTAAGATGTTAATAGGTAAAAGGATTGGCGTTGGTTGAATATATTTACCGAAATAACTCAATCCCTTTTTTGTAAGGCCCGCATAAAAATATGCTACTGAAGTAAGTAAAGCTAAAGCAACGGTCGTGTTTATATCATTTGTGGGTGCGGCTAACTCCCCGTGAGGTAACTGTATAATTTTCCAGGGTAAAAGAGCCCCTGACCAATTCGAAACAAAAATAAATAGAAACATAGTTCCAATAAAGGGAACCCATGGACCGTATTCTTCTCCAATTTGAGTTTTGCTCACGTCTCGAATGAATTCAAGAACATATTCAAAGAAATTCTGACCATCAGTAGGAATGGTTTGTGGATTACGAACAGCTAGAATGGCTGAACCTAATAAAATAGCAATTACGACCCAAGAAGTAATAAGTACTTGCGCATGGACTTGGAAACTTCCTATTTGCCAATAGAAATGTTGGCCTACTTCCACACCGGATATATCGTATAAACCTTTTAGTGTTTTGATAGAACATAATAGAACATTCATATTACCCTCTGAAAGAAATAGAACTTAAAAAGGAATTATTTTGATTCAACCATCTTTTTTTTTTTTTCGATTTGCCTACTTGAATTATATATTTAAAATATCAACTAATCACAGAAAATCTCCGGTTTTTAGCTCTTTTATGCTAGTCAAGAATAATAACCGATTCAATAAATCGATTATATGGAGTTCCCCAAAAAATTTACTTATCTTATTATTAATCAAGAATTTCGTATATAGCTAGAACGACCCTCACAAATTGCAAATACTAATTTGTTAAGAATTAGTCGGATTGAAGCTATAGCGTCATCGTTGGCTGGAATCGAAATATCCGCGAGATCGGGGTCACAATTTGTATCGATTAAACAAATCGTTGGAATTCCCAAAGTGATACATTCTCGAAGAGCCGTATATTCTTCTTGCTGATCAACGATTATTACAATATCGGGTAACCCCGTCATATATTTTATTCCGCCCAGATATGTTTGCAAGTGAAATAATTGTCTCTTCAACACAGCTGCATCTCGTTTCGGAAGACGGTTAAGTCTCCCCGTCTTTTGTTCCGTTCTCAAGTCCCTGAACTTATGAAGTCTCGTTTCTGTAGTATACCAATTCGTTAACATGCCGCCGAGCCATTTTTTATTAACATAATGACACCGGGCCTTTATTGCAGCCCGCGCCACTGAATCAGCCGCTTTATTTTTTGTACCGACAATTAAGAATTGTTTTCCCCTACTTGCTGCATCAAAAACTAAATCACAAGCTTCTGATAAAAACCGAGCAGTTCTAGTAAGATTTATAATATGAATACCTTTTCGCTTTGCAGATATATAAGGTGCCATCCTAGGATTCCATTTCCTAGTACCATGACCAAAATGAACTCCTGCTTCCATCATCTCTTCCAAATTGATGTTCCAATATCGTCTTGTCATTTTTCCCCACACTTCCTTTCTTCTCTTTTTTTTATTTATTTTATTTAGAAAAAAAAAAAGAGATGAAGTACCCTGAAAATAGAAATAAAAAATTGTTCCCATGGAACCTTTTCTTCTAACGGAAATTGACCGTTGATACAGATGCAAACCGTTCGTTTCTTTCCACTCCCTATTATCTTTATTACTATTACCAAATCAAATGACCTTCAAAGGACTCATTCGCTCTTAGGAATCGTTAAATCCGAAAAAAGATTGTTCTGATGTATCATGTAAATTTTTTGAAATGCAAAAATCAAATAATTCTCTTATGGTGGACCAAAATATCTCTCATTTCCCGTTCAAATAAACTCTTTTTTTTGGTTTCCAAAGAAATGTTGTTATGTTGCCTTGAACGGTGGAATCCTTTGAATCCGGTACCAACGGGTATCATCCCTCCTAGAACAACGTTCTCTTTCAGACCTTTCAACCAATCGATACGACCCCGGAGGGCTGCTTTTGCTAAAACGCGAGCAGTTTCTTGAAAACTTGCTTCGGATATAAAACTTTGAGTATTTAGAGATGCTTTCGTTATTCCTAATAATATGGCTCGGTAACAAATTGCTTCTTCTAAAGCGCGCCCCGTTCGTTCAGCTCGCAGCAATCCAATTAGTTCTCCAGGTGAAAAAACATTAGACATTCCATCTTCTGAAACCAACACTTTTGATGTTATTTGACGTACAATGATTTCGATATGCCTATTATGGATCTGTACCCCCTGGGACCTATAAACCTTTTGGATCTTATTAACCAAAGAGATACGACTTTGCGCTATAGTTAGCTCAGCGCCAATCAAGAATCCCCAAGGAATTCCAAGAATTTTTGTTATACACTCATTCCAACCCTCAACTCTTTTTTCTAGGTTCATCGATATTGAATCAATCGAACGTACTTCTAAAACCTGTTCTACTTTTGGAAGACCTTGTGTTATATCACCAGATCTAGATTTTTCATATATAAATGTAACTAATGTATCGCCTTCGGAAAGTATTTCTCCATAATGTCCATGAACAGTTGCTCCTGGAGTAGCTAAATAAGGCTTCGCCAATCTTATTACTAAAGAGTCAAGTTGAACGACTATAACTTGACCCGATTTTAGGGGCGATCCTTTTTTGGCTATACATAGATTTTCACAAATAAACTGCCCGAGACTTATTATTGTGGATGTTTCCTCACAATAATTATGGTCGATAAAATGCCAATTCAAGTTAAATGGATTCAAAAGGATGCTACTGCACAGATTGGAATTCGAAATTTTCCCGTTTTCATCCATTAAATAATACTTAAATACTTGAAAAGTCCGTTTTAAATTGTCGAGTTGCAAATAGAAATATTTAGTTATCGAAATATGATTATAAGTTAGTAAATGGTAAAACGAATAAAAAAGATCAATTTGAGAGGCTGTTCCTAAAGGGCCTAACAAATTTGTAATTTGAATTAGGGAATCCCTATCTCTTTTACTTGATTCTTTTATACCATTGTAATATTTTACATTGTTGAATGGACTCATTTGAAAACAATTATATGATGACAAAATTATCAAAGATTGGGATTCCTTACTTCTATTCAACAACGTACGAAAAGTTCCTTGATTTTGGCTAAGC